ATCCTTCGATTTTCATCCATTAAATAATATTGAATTATGTCAAAAGTCTGTTTTAAATTGTCAAGTTGAAAATATTTCATTACCAAAATGTGATTATGGATTAGTAAACGGTCAAAATGCGTAATTGGAAGGGCTATTCCTAAGGAACCCAATGATTTCAATTTCCGAACTGAAACTATGGGGGGGTCTCGTTTAAGTGCTTCTGTTATTCCATTGTGATATTTTACACTGTTGAACGACCCCATTTGAAAACAATTGGATGATGACAAAATTAGAAAAGATTGATCTTCGTTATTTCTCTTCAACAAGGTACGAATAGTTACTTGATTTTGGATAATAAGGGGTTGCTGAATCCCTGCCTTGGCATAAAACGGATTGATATAGGTGCGACTTGATCCAGTATTATAGGTCAACCATGAACTTGATGAATCGTTCCTTTTTCCGGTATACAAAAGAGGGGAGTTGACTAAGTCGATTCTTATAAAATCTCGAATCAGATCATTTGTCTTTATTTGAACAAAAGAAACGTGGGCCTCCCCGATAAAAGAATCGTTTTTAGTGTGGTTCCAATTCAATACTAAACAAGTTCGGACTAATTGATTACTTGTGTCAGGAATTCCAAAAAAAGTTTTGCCGTTTCCATAAAGGATATAATTGACAATTCGAAGTTTCATGTTATCCCTTTCTTGCAACGGATCCTGAGGGAAAAGTGTTGATAAATTTATACCGTCTGCTATTTCATATGTTTCTACAGGTCGAACCAAAACAAAATACTTTGTCTTGGTCGGTATGATCCCTTGGACATAAATCCAATTTTTCCATTTAGTTTTGTATTCCTTCGGATTTCTTTTTCCCGTTCCTGGTGGTATTAAGATGCTGCTGTGTCGGACTATCCGATCTGACTCTCCAGGAAAATAAATATCTCCAGAAAAGATTTGAAGTTCAATCCTTTTCTTTTTTCTCTCTATTCGGACCAATCCGCCTACTCGGCTTCTTCTATTTAAAGTTATTAGTGTATCTCCTCCAATGATACTATTATTCCGCACCATTATGGAAGAAGAGCCAGGCAAAATATGTACTTCCTCGGGAATGAAAAAAAACCGATCTACTTTCATTTGGTATTTTGGCTTAAATTCTTTTGCCCCTCGATAATCAACCAAATCCTCTTTTTTGACGATTGAATGCACCTCCGTAGTCCCATATTTTGTGATTCCTGAGCTGTTTCTTCTGTATTGAGGATCATCAAAATAAGCAAAAATACTATTTCTGCGGAAAATACCATTTATGGGTATTTCAACCAAGATATCGGAATCTGAATCGAGCATTATTTCTTTCTTTCGTTCTTGAATCGACTGGAATGGAATGATCAATCTATTGCTTCGCCTCTTTGACAATAAAGTAGAATTCTCATAGAGAATAGCAGGATATCGTATATTGCAATGACCAGTATATATGATTTTATTTAATTCGGAATAAACAGGAAGAGTACCCTCATTTTTACCCGAAATATCCCAACGAAAGGGTTTACTTTTCACTTGCTCATTAGTTACGGAGCGGTTAGAATTATATCGTCGTTCGACAGAACGTGAATGAATGTTCAGTTGATCTTGATCTTTGTGAAGCGAAAAAGGGACTACCCTAGCTCCGCACGACCCTCCCGCTAATATCCATAAATGACTTGTTTTTGGTAAAAGATGAACATTACCATATGTAAATTCAGATGCATGGTACACATTGGTACTCCAGTGCATTTCGCCCTCTGAATCAGAATAAATATGTTTTCGAACCTTCTCTTTAAAATTGAAAGTGTATGTTCCGGCGCGAATCTCAGCAATCACTTGTTCGGATTCTACATATTGATTATTTTGAACTAACAGAAAACTCTTAGGTGGAATATTCACATTATGTAGAATGTCTTCACTCTCAATAGTTATATAGAAGTCTATATAACACAGAAAAGCAGGATGTCCGTGACGTGTACGTGTGGGATGAACCAAATCCTCATTAAATTTGATTTTTCCATTAGAGGGGGCTCGTACATGTTCTGCAGTACCCCCAGTGAATACTCCGCCAGTATGAAAAGTTCTTAATGTTAGTTGAGTACCCGGTTCTCCAATAGATTGACCCGCAATAATACCTACAGCTTCCCCCAATTCGACCAGGTCGCCATGAGTAGGACTCCGTCCATAACAGAATCGACAGATCCAAAATATACTCCTACAAGTAAAGGGAGTTCGAATAGATATTGGGTGTATTCGAAAGGTTACGAATCGATTGATAAGTCCAATACCAATATCTTTATTTCTAATGGCAATGCATCGCGGTCCCATATATATATCATCTGCTAGTACACGCCCAATCAATGTTTGAATAAAAACTTTTTCCGACATCATCCCATTTAGAGGACTCACTGAAAACCCTTGTGTGGTGCCACAATCTGTTCTACGCACAACAATGTGTTGAACTACTTCAACAAGTCTGCGCGTCAGATATCCAGCAT